AATTCTTGCATCCTGCCCAAGCATGCCTTCACTTTGTGGTTGGGTGCTCTTGGCAAGTTGCTTACCAGAGATAGACTTCCATTTGCAGTGGATAAGGGTTGCGTCCTTTGTCATTCAGTTGAGGAATCTATTCGGCATCTTTTCTTTGATTGCTCTTTCAGTAGAAGATTGTGGAACAGGGTTCGAGCTTGGCTCAACATCAGGTTCTCAATGACGACTCTGAATAGTACATTGAAATGGTTCAAGAAGGCATATCGTGGCACATCCCGGATCAAGAAAGCTCGCGTCCTTGGCATGTCTTGTACGGTATATCACATTTTGTCGGCACGTAATGGTAAACTATTTGAAAATCTGGATCCTGATAAGATTTTTGGAAAGATTCAATTACATGTATTTAGATGCTTGTATTTTCTGTTTCCTCTTGACATTTGGATGATATAGTTGGATAGGGTTGTATTGTTCCTCCTGGGTATGCCCAGTGTACTTGTATTTACTTTTTATCGATAAAATGAATTTCATAGATCAAAAAAAGAAAGAATAAGGGATGCCATTAGTTTAATTAAAAAAAGGCACACTTATATTTTATCGCCTGTTCCCGAAGGCTAGTTATAAAAAGTCATTGACGCATATGCCGCAAAGAGTAGTATCAGAATCTGTATCTGATGATGATACTGCTGCAGCGGCTGAGGCTGTGGTAGTATGAAAGAATTCCCTCCTCGATGTAGAGAATTGTCCGCCTAAGAGAATCGAATCGCGAGTTTACTCGGAGCAGGCTTCCTAAAAGCCTTATAGTAAAGGTAGGTAATCCTCTTCTTCTAATTACCCTCAAGGGTAGATCAGACGCCCCCTTCCCATTCATCTTTCCCTTGGGATGATAAAATTCTGCTTTCTGGAAAGTCTGAAAGAGGTTTACTTTCTTTCAAAGAGTTAGCAGGGTAAGGGCAACGAATCGAAGACAATTCGCAAGAAAGAAGAAGTAAGTGAGTCTAATGGCCTTCTAATATGCCAACATAAGCAAACGGGGATGCATCGAGGAATGCCCTCTTAGAAAGAAAAAAAGAAGAAAAGGCTGCGACAAACTGCTTGCCCTAAGTGAACTAACTGCCTTTTTGGCCGAGTCAGGGGAGGAAGGCAATTAATATTGTGTTTAGATATCCCCGTCAAAGCAACGAGCTGTTAGCTAGATGTCTGCCTCTTTGGGGGAAGCGGTGTAGTCGGAATGTCTTGGCAAGAATAGGTTTTGAAAGAAGGCAGCTAAATCAGCAATAGAAGAGAACTCCAGATCTATGAATAGCCAAGAGCCCAGCTTGATTACTGGAACTAAACAGCAAGCTGCTCCTACCTTACTTATCTCAAAAGCCACTATTTGAGATCTCTGAAGTGAATTCAAAATCAGTCTTTGTGGTTCCATTTCCCTTACGCTCGCTTTTGCTAATGCTACTCGGAAAGAACAGCTAGGAGACGATTAGCTCTAAGTGCCGAAGTCCATAGCTCCTCAGCTCGCGTAGTTCGACCCTATCCTCATGTGTGGAGGAAGGATCGGTCCTGTGCTGTGGACACTGACGCATACCATTCTACATAGTCCTCGCGGTCGGTCAAATGCATCTCGAAGAAGTCTCCTCCAGCATTGAAGCGCCTAATCTGATCTCTGAAAGTGTCCAGTAAGCTATATCTAGCAGTTCCAAAAGAGGTTCCAACGACATGTTTAGCCCTCAGTCTCTACTGCCAACTCGTTTCACTCCAGTTTACCATAGCAACTACAGTGAGCTAGGCAGCTTGCTTTTAGCTAGTTGGCTCAGCTAAGGGGTCTCCTTCTTAGCTGATCAAAGTTTGCTCAACCTCCTCCGTATTCCGATCGAACTAAGAAAGTGAAGTCTTATTCAATAGTGTAGTGGGATTCGAAAGATATAGGAGTACCCGGTCCTACACCAGATAGATATTTTATTTTGCGGCTAAGAGCCACTGAATCCCGCCGATAAAAAAAACCCCTCTGGTTTCATTATCAGGATATCTAGGCTCAGGGTCTCTAACTGCGAATCAAAGCGCTCTAATCGGGCATCCTGAGCTGAGAGATTAGTGACCCGGTATCTCTTGTTTGTTCTGCTCTTACTTAATATTCTAAGGGTTTTCCCTTTATTCTATTCCTATCCATCTCATCTATCCCCTTTTCAAATAGAGAGAGCTGCACCTTTAAAATAGAGAGCCCGCTAGAGAGAACATTCTATTATCTTTTATTATCTTAAAATAAATAAGTAGAGTTACGAGTGGTGAAGCTTTATATGATATGTCTTGGTTTACTATTGGAAGATTGGTCAAACTGGCTAAAAAGCCTAGTAAAGTAAGACCTTATTCCGTAGTATTACTGAAGACACTAATTTCGCCTCGATCGGAGTATACGGAGAACAGTTGAGGATGTTACTTCCCTCTCTGATCTCTATATACTTACCTTGCCTTAGATTCGGACAATACCTGTTAAGCAAGGTTTGTCCTGGCGACCCAC